GGTGGATCCTTTTCTATCCCGTTGTTTCGGACCATAGATCGAGCCAAGGGTCACAACTTCTTCTACTCATCCTGTATATTGTCCTTTTCATTCCGTGTTGCATTAGAAACTTATTATTATACGAGATTATACGAAAATGAATCCTTCCTAGGAGGGAACAAATATTTATCCTTTCGATGAGAGTTTGTACACAACATGGAAGAAACCTATCTTCTATTTATAATAATTGAAGAAAAGGTTCCATCATATTCATATTCATATTCATATATATATAGTGAATTGATACTCCCGATTCCCACAAAATCGTCTCTTTCGTTCAATAGTTACTCGTTATTAGTTAATAATCCTAGTGATTGGATCTATATGCGTATTCCGATAGGAAATGAAATAGTAAAATGATTTTTCGTCGAATGACTATTCATTTATTGTATTTTCAAATAGGGGGCAGGAAGGATCTATGGGAAAATGGTGGTTCAATTCAATGTTGTCTAACGAGGAGTTAGAACACAGGTGTGGGCTAGGTAAATCAATGGACAGTCTTGGTCGTCCTGTTGGAAATACCAGTGGAAGTGAAGATCCCATTCTAAATGATACGAATAAAAACAATCATAATCATGGTTGGCGCGAAAGTAATAGTTGCAGTAATGTTGATCATTTTTTCGGTGTCAGGGACATTTGGAGTTTCATCTCTGATGACACTTTTTTAGTTAGGGATAGTAATGGTAACGGTTATTCCATATATTTTGATATTGAAAATCGGGTTTTTGAGATTGACAATGATAGTTCTTTTCTGAGTGAACTAGAAACTGCTTTTTCTAGTTATCTGAATAGCGGGTCTAAGAGTGACAATCGCTACTATGATCATTATATGTATGATACTACGTATAGTTGGAATAATCACATAAATAGTTGCATTGATAGTTATCTTCGTTCTGAAATCAGTATTGATAAGTACATTTCGAGTGGTAGCGACAATCACATTTACAGTTATATTTATAGTTACATTTGTAGTGGTGAAAGTGTAAGTGATAGTGACAGGGGGAGTTCTAGTATAAGAACTGGCGGTAATGGCAGCGATTTCAATATAAGAGGAAGATCTAATGATTTCGATGGAAATAAAAAATACAGACATTTATGGGTTCAATGCGAAAATTGTTATGGATTAAATTATAAGAAATTTTTTAGGTCAAAAATGAATATTTGTGAACAATGTGGATATCATTTGAAAATGGGTAGTTCAGATAGAATCGAACTTTCGGTTGATTCGGGCACTTGGGATCCTATGGACGAAGACATGGTCTCTATTGACCCCATTGAATTTCACTCGGAAGAGGAACCTTATAGAGATCGTATCAATTCGTATCAAAGAAAGACAGGTTTAACTGAGGCTGTTCAAACAGGCATAGGTCAACTAAATGGGATTCCCATAGCCATTGGGGTTATGGATTTTCAGTTCATGGGGGGTAGTATGGGATCCGTAGTAGGCGAGAAAATCACCCGGTTGATCGAATATGCTGCTAATAGATCTCTACCTGTTATTATGGTGTGTGCTTCTGGAGGAGCACGCATGCAAGAAGGAAGTTTGAGTTTGATGCAAATGGCTAAAATATCTTCCGCTTTATATGATTATCAATTCAATAAAAAGTTATTCTATGTATCAATCCTTACATCTCCTACAACCGGCGGAGTAACGGCCAGTTTTGGTATGTTGGGAGATATTATTATTGCTGAACCCAATGCCTACATTGCATTTGCGGGGAAAAGAGTAATTGAACAAACATTGAATAAGACAGTACCTGACGGTTCACAAGCAGCTGAGTATTTATTCCATAAGGGCTTATTTGATCCAATCGTACCACGTAATCCTTTAAAGGGTGTTCTGAGTGAATTATTTCAGCTACACGGTTTCTTTCCCTTGAATCAAAATTCAAGTAGAGCGCTAGGCTCAGTTATTTGTAGCGAACTTTAGTTCATCGGAATCAAAGTCAAAATAAGAAGAGTGGAGTTTTCTTTGGTAACATAAGTTCTATAGGAAGTTTCGGATAATTACTTTTTTTGATGCAGATTTTTTATCCTACCCCTATTCATGATTAGTAATCAGGAACCCCCTATCAGGAGGAAAAGAGTGAATTCTTCCTTCCGCTGAATGGAATTGGGAAAAAAAAGAAAAAGAATTTCATGTTCCCTTCTTTCATATTAATATATATCGTATTAATATATATAGAATAATTCAAATCTATAAGGGAAGTGTTGCATATTTTTATATCTCCCGAGGACCTACACTTTTGACTATGAATTCCTGTTGGATCGGATTCTAACAAATCCTTAGGAAACTCGTAAGAAACTCTTTATTAGAAGATAAGGGCGGTAGAACAAGAATAATAAAGCGGATTATCATCCATCTATTTCTTGTAGAAAGGTGAATAGATACACTTATTTAGCTCTACATTCCTTGCACTTATTATATACTTAATAATACTTATAATAGATATACTTATCATAAGATAAGATATCTTTATAACAGGTACAAATATTAAATCGAGGCACCCCTTCTATGACAGATTTCAATTTACCCTCTATTTTTGTGCCTTTAGTGGGCTTAGTGTTTCCAGCAATTGCAATGGCTTCTTTATCTCTTCATGTTCAAAAAAACAAGATTGTTTAGACCTGATAGGACAAAATTTCATCAATTTATTTCAACACTTGGACTTGGATCATAATAGGGATATCCATTTAGTGGAATATGATACGACATGTGGCTCCCTCCGGGCACAAATAAAAGATTATACATGCGGATACATTATATATGGATAAATGCATGTATATGGGGGGATAGCTGTTTTAAAATGGATCAGAGCGGATATCTGAAATAGAAAGTTAACGTATCTATATTATGTAGATATACATAGTGGTGGTATTATACGAAGGGGATGTTATTATTTTATATCTAACCAATTCGATGAATTACTCCTAATAGTTCGCGTCATAATAGTGCTAGTTGATGAGAGTTACTTCGGGAGCAAAATAAAAAAAGTAAAATCAAATTCATTTGGCTTATTCTCTTCTCTCAATTCCAATAGGATGCAACTGGATCTAGTATGAACTATCGATCAGAACGTATATGGATAGAACTTATAACGGGGTCTCGAAAAACAAGTAATTTCTGCTGGGCCTGTATCCTTTTTTTAGGTTCACTAGGATTCTTATTGGTTGGAACTTCCAGTTATCTTGGTAGGAATCTGATATCTTTATTCCCGTCTCAGCAAATCATTTTTTTTCCCCAAGGAATCGTGATGTCTTTCTATGGGATCGCAGGTCTGTTCATTAGTTCCTATTTGTGGTGCACAATTTCGTGGAATGTAGGTAGCGGTTATGATCGATTCGATAGAAAAGAAGGAATAGTGTGTATTTTTCGTTGGGGATTTCCTGGAATAAATCGTCGCATCTTCCTTCGATTCCTTATGAGAGAGATTCAATCGATCAGAATGGAAGTTAAAGAGGGTCTTTATCCTCGACGTGTCCTTTATATGGAAATCAGAGGCCAGGGCGCCATTCCCTTGACCCGTACTGACGAAAATTTGACTCCACGAGAAATTGAACAAAAAGCTGCTGAATTGGCCTATTTCTTGCGCGTACCAATTGAAGTATTTTGAAATGAAGGGAATGAATGCTTTCTCAGCATGAGGGAAGGGACCCAGGAACCCCCTTTTAAATATAACTGAAGCTTCTTCGGAACGTTCATTCGAGCAAAACATGTTAGATTCTATTTCCCCCGTTCCGTTGGTAATCCTTCTGTGGCCCATAGAATAAAGCAGGCGGGCGTATACGGAACAACCATAATAAGAAGCAATTTTGATCGACCAAAACTCCTTTTTCTGCATATAGAACTCAATTCTACTAGTAACAAGTCTAATAAGTATGTATTCATCACACATATCAGAGCATTTCGGAATACATAATTTCTCTTTTTAGGGCCAATACTTTGGATTAATACATTAGATACAGATGTATCATATCTCGTTAATTATCTTTCTTTTGTCAATCGATGTTTCTTTTTTGATCCTTTCTTTAGCTCCTGGATAACCAAACGTTTAGATCTCTCATAACTATCCAATTTCTCTCTCGTTTTGTCACCTATTTCGGATTTCATCATTAATATTTTTCAGAAATATCCCCTCAATTATTCCTGGGTCGTGGGTAGCCAGTGAAAATTTCGAAAAAATAATTGAGGGGAGTTCTTTCGTCTCGAAATCAAAATAATATTCATTATTTCAAGCGGTTCTTTTGGGCATTCATCGAAAGAACAAATGAAGATAGAATTGGTTCGAATTTGACCAACTGAGATATCTGGGAAAAGTATTTGATTATTTCTTCATTCGAAACGGGCCCTTATTCTATTTCTATTTCTATATTCTTTCTAGATCCAAGGACTAAACAATTCAAAAAAAAAAAAAGGAATAGATCCATAGGTTCCATACCTTGTTATAGAACTCATGCTTCATAGAAATATCGGATCAGATAGAGTCGGCGAATGAAGCGGGTTCATTAACAATTCACAGATGAAAAGTGTCAAAAAAGAAAGCATTGACTCCCCTCCCGTATCTTGCATCTATAGTCTTTTTGCCCTGGGGGATCTCTCTCTCATTTAATAAAAGTCTGGAACCTTGGGTTACTAATTGGTGGAATACCGGACAATCCGAAACTTTTTTGAATGATATTCAAGAAAAGAACGTTCTAGGAAGATTCATAGAATTAGAACAACTATTCCTGTTGGATGAAATGATAAAAGAGTACCCGGAGACACAGATACAAAAGCTTCGTATAGGAATCCACAAAGAGACAATGCAATTGGTCAAAATGCACAACGAAGATCATATCCATATCATTTTGGATTTCTCGACAAATATAATCTGTTTTGCTATTCTAAGTGGTTATTCTATTCTGGGTAATGAAGAACTTGTCATTCTGAATTCTTGGGTTCAGGAATTCCTCTATAACTTAAGCGACACAATAAAGGCTTTTTCTATTCTTTTATTAACTGATTTATGTATCGGATTCCACTCACCCCGGGGGTGGGAACTAATGATTGGTTCGGTCTACAAAGATTTTGGATTTGCTCATAACGATCAAATTATATCTGGTCTTGTTTCCACTTTTCCAGTCATTCTAGATACAATTTTGAAATATTGGATCTTCCATTATTTAAATCGTGTATCTCCCTCACTTGTAGTGATTTATCATTCAATGAATGAATGAAGAACTCATTTGATCCGCTGATATCAATCAAATCGTGATGCTACTTCGTACATAAACAAACCGTTTTGAAGCTTACTCACTCTTTATACTTCTACCCGCCCAGGGGATTCCTACTATACTTCAGTACAATTATTCCAGTACAATGGCAGAATCATGGATAGGGAACTATGCTAGCTACCTACCTAATTTATTGTAGAAATTTCCGGGATCAATTATTGGACCATGCAAAATAGAAATCCCTTTTCCTGGGTAAAAAAAGAGATGACTCGATTCATTTCCGTATTGATCATGATATATGTAATAACTCGGACATCTATTTCAAATGCATATCCTATTTTTGCGCAGCAGGGTTATGAAAATCCACGAGAAGCAACCGGGCGTATTGTATGTGCCAATTGCCATTTAGCTAATAAGCCCGTGGATATTGAGGTTCCACAAGCTGTGCTTCCTGATACTGTATTTGAAGCAGTTGTTAGAATCCCTTATGATATGCAACTGAAACAAGTTCTTGCTAATGGTAAAAAGGGGGCTTTGAATGTGGGGGCTGTCCTTATTTTACCCGAGGGATTCGAATTAGCTCCCCCCGATCGTATTTCTCCCGAGCTGAAAGAAAAGATGGGCAATCTGTCTTTTCAGAGCTATCGCCCCACTCAAAGAAATATTCTTGTAGTGGGTCCTGTTCCTGGTCAGAAATATAGTGAAATCATCTTTCCCATTCTTTCTCCGGACCCTTCTACTAAGAAAGACGTTCACTTCTTAAAATATCCCATATACGTAGGCGGGAACAGGGGAAGGGGTCAGATTTATCCCGACGGGAGCAAGAGTAACAATACAGTCTATAATGCTACAGCAGCAGGTATAGTAAGCAGAATAGTACGTAAAGAAAAAGGGGGATATGAAATAAGCATAGCCGATGCATCGGATGGACACCAAGTGGTTGATATTATACCTCCAGGACCAGAACTTCTTGTTTCAGAGGGTGAATCCATCAAGCTTGATCAGCCATTAACGAGTAATCCCAATGTGGGTGGATTTGGTCAGGGAGATGCAGAAATAGTACTTCAAGATCCATTACGTGTCCAAGGTTTGTTGTTCTTCTTGGCATCTGTTATCCTAGCACAAATCTTTTTGGTTCTCAAAAAGAAACAGTTTGAGAAGGTTCAATTGTCCGAAATGAATTTCTAGATCCACGGATTCGTCAAGTTGGTAAAAAGGGCCGAATTATTGTTGATCAATGCAATTATGTATGATCCAAAAAAATATGGAAAGCCCCTTGTCTTGCTTTGTTTATACTGCTTTTCTGCGAGATGCCGGGAATTGCTTGTATCCCATTCCTAGTAATAGTATGTATATTGCGAAGAAGACTACTTGACCCCCCCCTTTTTTTTTTTTCAATCCAAATTGGAGCGGTGTGACGCTTCTTATTTCCAGATTGTAAATGCCATGGAATGCATCAATAGTTTTTTCTATCTAATAGAATCGAATTCTAATAGACAATAGGCGGCATCATAACATTAAGTAGGAAGAGAATACGCGGCAAGGGATAAATGAAAGAATGATTCTGGGAGGGATTACTTGTCTTCCTAATTTTCGACACAAGAAAATTCCTTTTCTTGTGTCGAAATAATAATGATTCTTGATCTTGTTCGTCAAAGATTACTGTTTTCTTTTCCAGGTCTATCGGAACCTCTTTCTTTAGATTCATAAGAAGTGGCGGACAAACAAAAAAGGGGGATGGCTTAGTAAACAAATAGAACTTCTTCAACGAACTTATAAAATTTCAAGTAAAAAAAAAAATAAAATTTTAAGATGAGATAATAAATAAGGATTTGGATATGTGCAAAAATCCAAGATTTTCCCCTTTCAACCGGAACATTAAGAGTCCTTTTTTACTTGATGAAATTTGATTTTTTTTTATAGAATAGAGTAGAGTAAGGTTCAATTAAATTAGTATAAAAATGGTTTGCAGGATGTCTCATCTGTAGAAATCCTGTGTCATCCAAAAAATCAATTGATTCCTTCTTTCTTCTTGTTTCGGAAGGGGCCCTCATACTATGGCAGAACAGATACTATGAATCAATCAAGGGATTCCATTTTTCAAAAACATCATCAGAAACAAAGCATCCTTTTATCATTTCTATGAATCTAATATTATGATTATGTTGACTGGATGAATTTCCAACTTTTTATGTTATGGAATAGATCAAACAAAGCCTTACCCGAAGAGTAAGAACTCAATAGGAC